ATTCCATTCACATAAAAAAAAAATCACATAAATAAAAAATAAGACATAATCTTTGAAGACCTGGATAAAAAATGATAAAAAATGAGCATTATTTTCATTTAATACAAAACAAGAAAAGGTCAAAAAATCTTTTTTTTTTTCTAGTCTCGAATACAAAATTAAGAAAATTAATAATCCACCCCTAGAAGTATTTTATTTATCCTCTTCATTTATTCAGTTCTTTCCCTGTATTTTTTTTTTTATTTTCTATTTGAATATTATTACATTTTTAATAATTGCCAACCATTTCGAAAACAGTATAAGCAAACAAAGGGACGAATTATTGTTGACCGATACATAAGCATATCGGTCAACAATAATTTGTTTTAATAACTTGCTGTTATATTAACGAATCTGTAGATCTAGAAATTCATTTCGTATAATTGAACCTTTTCAAACTGTTTCTTTTTAAGAACCAAAAATATTTGTGCCAAAATAACAGATGCGAAGAAGAGCAAAAGCCCTTGTACACGTAATGGATCTTGAAGTACTATTTCGGCATCCCCCTGACCAAATCCTCCCACATTAGGATTGCTTGTTAATGGTTGATCAAGTTTGATGGATTCCCCCTCTGAAACAAGAAGTTCTGGCCCTGCAGGTATAATATCAACCACTTGATGTCCATCCAATGTATCAACTATGGTTATTTCATATCCCCCTTTTTCTTTACGTACTATTCTGCTTATTGTACCTCCGGATGTAGCACTATACACTGTATTGTTACTCTTGCTCCCATCAGGATAAATCTGACCCCTTCCTCTGTTTCCCCCTACATATATGGGATATTTTAAGAAGTGAACTTCTTTGTTCGTAGCAGGATCCGGGGAAAGAATAGGAAAGACAATTTCGCTATATTTCTGACCAGGAACAGGACCTATCACAACAATATTTTTTTTATTAGGACGATAATTTTGAAAAGACAAATTCCCAATCTTTTCTTTCAACTCAGGAGAAATACGATCCGGGGGGGCTAATTCAAATCCCTCGGGTAAAATAAGAACAGCCCCCACATTTAGGGCACCCTTTTTTCCATTAGCAAGAACTTGTTTCAGTTGCATATCATAAGGAATTCGAACAACTGCTTCAAATACAGTATCTGGAAGTATAGCCTGCGGAACTTCAATATCCACAGGCTTATTAGCTAAATGGCAATTGGCACAGACAATTCGTCCAGTTGCTTCTCGTGGATTTTCATAACCCTGTTGTGCAAAAATGGGATATGCATTCGAAATAGATACCTGAGTTATTACATATATCATGATCGATACAGAAATATATCGAGTCATATGTTTTGCTATCCAAGAAAAAGTTTTTTGCATGGTACAATCATTGATCCCAGAATTTCTACAATAAATTAGATAGGTAGGAAATTATATGAGCTACCTACGAATGTGCCATTGTATTCAAACTCAAATAGGAATATAGTACTATACTTCAAATAGGAATATAATACTATAGTATAGTAGGAATACCTTAAATTCCATTTTTGAATTTCAAATTCAAGAGGTAGAGTATCAAAAATGAAGTTCAATTTTTATTTAATTTCTATAAAATAGTAAATAAATGAAAAAAGATACGGATTCGATTGAGATCAATAGATCAAATGAGTTTTTTATTCATTCATTGAATGATAAATCACTACAAGTGAAGGAGATACACGATTTAAATAATGGAAGATCCAATATTTCACAATTGTATCCAAAATTACTGGAAAAGTAGAAACAAGACCGGATATAATTTGATCATTTTGTGACAATCCAAAGTCGTTGTAGACCGAACCAATGATTAGTTCCCAACCATGAGTCGAGTGAAATCCAATCCATAAATCAGTGATTAAAAGAATCGAAAAAGCTTTTATTGTATCACTTAAGTTATAGAGAGATTCACGAATCCACGAATTAAGAGTGACAAGTTCTTGATGGCCGAGGATAAAAACCCCGCTTAGAATAGCGAAACAGATTATATTTGTCGAGAAATGTAGAATGATATGAAGATGATATTCATTGTGTGTTTTGACCAATTGTATTGTTTCTTTGTGTATTCCTACATGAATACGAAACTTTTGTATATGCGTTTCTGGATACTCCTTTATCATTTCGTCCAACAGGAACAGTTCTTCTAATTCTATGAATCTTTCTAGAACACTTTTTTCCTGACTATCATTCAAAAAAGTTTCAGATTGATTGGTATTCCACCAGTTAGTAACCAAAAATTCAAGACTTTTCTTAACTGAGAGAGAGACCCACCATGGTAAAAATACTATAAATGCAAGATAGTATAGGAAAGTCAATGCTTTCTTTTTTTTTTCATTTTTTTTTTTTTAATTGGTAATGAACCTACTTTATTTGATTTGCTGACTCTATCTGACCTGATATTTCTCTGAAGCACGAATTCTATAATTCTATAAAATTCTATAACAAGGAAGGAAGGTATGAAACCTATGCTCTGGGTCTATTACACTTTTGTGTAAAAATTTTTTCTTGGGTCTATCTATAAGAACTATAAGAAATAGAAAGGGGGAATATGTGTCTTTTTTGGTTTTTCAGATTTGTATGAAAAACTAGCAAAAATAATCAAATAAATATTTTTTTTTTCAAATATCTGAATTGGACAAAGCAAATTCGAACCAACTCATTTTATCTTCATTTTTTTTTTTTCAATTTCTATGAATGTTCTAAAAAGTACTTGAAGTAACGAAACAAAAACTACCTCCCCCCGGATCAATGAATTCTTTCAAAATGTTTCATCCATTAACCAAAATTCCGTAAAAATGTACCAATCCCAAACTCGATCTTTGGGATCAAAAAAAAATATGAATTGTATATTAATATTACATTACAAAACACAAATTTTGAATATATTTGAGAAATAGACACTTAGCCTCTTACTTAACTTAACTTATTACTTAACTTACTTAATTGGAATTGATTATAATTAATCAATTAATTAATAATTATTAATTATAGTATAATAGCATATGGTTCTTCTTCTTATTCGATTTGTTACACATATGTTTCCATATATGGATATGGAAACATGCTTTTGTTTTATTCTATTCCCTATTCTGTAATGGGAACATAGGATCGAAAAAGATTTACTCAACCAAAATGAGTATTCGAAAACAAACTCAGTTGTATTCAAGAAAGGATTATCAAGTTTTTCCTTTATATTTATAATAAAATGAGTAATGAGAAAAGAGGTATTCCCCATTTCAAAATACTTCCATTGGCACACGCAAAAAATAGGCCAATTGGGTAGCTTTTTGTTCAATTTCTTGTGGAGTAAAATTTTCATCGGTACGAGTCAAGGGAATGGATCCTTGACCCCGTATTTCCATATAAATAACACGACGAGGATAAATACCCTCTTTAACCTCCATTTTGATTGATTGGATATCTTTCATAAGTAAGCGAACGAAAATGCGCCGATTTATTCCAGGGAATCCCCAACGAAAAATACACACGATTCCTTCCCTTCTATCGAATCGGTCATAACCACTACCTACATTCCACAAAATTGTACACCACAAATAGGAACTGATGAATAGGCCTGCGATACCATAAAAAGACATTACGATTCCTTGTGGAAAAAAAAGGATTTGGTGATATGGAAATACAGATATCAGATTTCTACCAAGATAACTGGAAGTTCCAACTATTAAGAATCCAAGTGAACCCAGAAAAAGTATACAGGACCATAAAAAATTACTTATTTTCCGCGAACCCTTTATAAGTTCTATCCAGATATGTTTTGATCGCCGGTTCATACTATAATAGTTTGTTGCATTCGATTGGAATTGAAAGAATAGAATAACTCAAACAAATTGTTTTTTTCTTAATCTCGAATTAACTCGCGTGAGCTAATGGTAATCTGATGTGAACGATTAAGAGTAATTAATTAGATACATTGACTTTCTATTTGTTGAAAACAAAATATTTGTGTATCCCTTTTTAACGAGCTGTACTCGGCAAACATACAATGAATTTATGTAGATATCATCTGTTCACCTACATAAACAGTTGTTTTCGAAAAGAAAGACATATCATATATTTATACTCTATTCCACTAAATAGAAATACAATATTGAAATTCTATTTAGATTATTTTATTTTTTTGAACATAAAGAAATAAGGAAGCCATTGCAAGTGCCGGAAATGCTAAGCCTACTAAGGGCACAAAAATAGAGGGTAAGTTGAGATCTGTCATAGAATGAATGCCCCGATTCAATTTTTGTATTTCTTATAAATAGAAAGATATTTTATGATAAGTATATCTAATATTTTCGAAAATCAAAATAGTAAGTTAAATAATAAGTCTAAGGAATGTAAGGTAGAACTACATTATATATACTAGTCTATACTAGTCATTTGTCTGTTTACACAAATATGTATAATAATTTTCAAAAAATAAATAATCTAATTTCAGATAATTTATTAGTAAAAGTTTAATATGAATTCACGATTTTAATTTGAAAATTGGAATTCAACTAATTCAAAGGAATTTGAATTTATACCGAAAATATCTATTTTCGGAGAATCAAAGATCAAAGATATAGATATATAGATACAAATTCTTTCTATACTTCTTTATATGTCATATGGTTCGATATTCTTAATAAATATTAAATTATTATTAGTGTCTATGTCTATATTCTCTATTATTACTCTATATTGATATTGCTGCTCTATTCTCTATTTTCATTTTGAATTTGAATAAAAAAATAGAAGATAAAATTCTTTCAAATAGCAAATCCAATTTATCTTGCCTCAAAGTACTACTATTGATATTGAACTAAAATGCAACTAGTATTTAGTTTTTTTTTTTTTTAATTATCATGAACTAAGTAGAAATAGTTATTTTCTACAAATAACAAATAACTGGGTCTAGTGTTATATTTTAATTTTTTGAATTTTGATTCAAAGGAAAGAACCCATGGAGCTGAAATAACTCACTCAGGACGCCTTTTAAAGGATTACGTGGTACAATTGAATCGAATAAGCCCTTATCGAATAAATACTCTGATTCTTGTGAACCTTCGGGTACTATCGTATTCAATGTTTGTTCAATTACTCTTTTACCCGCAAATGCAATGTAGGCATTAGGTTCAGCAATAATGACATCCCCCAACATGCCAAAACTAGCAGTTACTCCACCCGTTGTAGGGGATGTAAGGATTGCTACATAGAATAACTTTTTATTCGATTGATAATCATATGAAGCAGAAGATATTTTAGCCATTTGCATCAAGCTCAAACTTCCTTCTTGCATACGTGCTCCCCCAGAAGCACATATGATAATCACGGGTAAAGATCGATTAGTAGCAAATTCAATCAATCGGGTGATTTTCTCTCCTACTACGGATCCCATACTACCACCCATGAACTGAAAATCCATAACTGCCATTGCTATAGGGATACCATTTAGCTGACCTATGCCTGTTTGAACAGCTTCATTCAAACCTGTCTTTCTTTGATAAGAACAAATACGATCTAGATAAGGGTCTTCCTCTGAATGAAATTCTATTGGGTCCATAGAAAATATATTTTCATCCATAGGCTCCCAAGTGTCCTGATCAATTAAAAGTTCGATTCTATCTGAACTACTCATTTTCAAATGATATCCACAATATTCACAAATATTCATTTTTGACTTAAAAAATTTTTTATAATTTAATCCATAACAATTTTCGCATACAACCCATAAATGACTATAGTTTGGAGTTTTATCAAAATCTGATGATTTTTCTTTTAGATCGAAATCACTACCATTATTTAGATCGAAATCAGTATCATTATTTAGATCGAAATCACTACCATTATTTAGATTGTAATCAGTATCATTATTTAGATCGAAATCACTATCATTATTTAGATCGAAATCAGTATCATTATTTAGATTGTAATCAGTATCATTATTTAGATTGTAATCACTATCATTATTTAGATCAAAATCTGATGATTTTTCTTTTAGATCGAAATCCGTATCATTATTTAGATCAAAATCTGATGATTTTTCTTTTAGATCGAAATCAGTATCATTATTTAGATTGTAATCAGTATCATTATTTAGATCGAAATCACTATCATTATTTAGATTGTAATCAGTATCATTATTTAGATCGAAATCACTATCATTGCTACTTTCATTGCTCTTTACAACTTGGGTACAAATGAAACTATAAATGTAACTGTCGCTGTAATTATCGGTATCACTTGAAATGTAACTATAATCATTTATTTCAAAACAAAGATAACTATCAATACAATTATTAATGTAATTATTCCAACTAGATTGGGTATCATCTATGTAATCATAATCTAAATTAGTGTTATTCTTAGTTTTAGACACACTGTTTAAATAATGAGAAAAAAAACTTTCTAGTTCACTTATAAAAAAATGATCACTATCAATCTCAAAAATTTGATTTTCAATATCAAAATAGATAGAATAACTATCACCATTACTATCCCTTACTAAAAAGGTGTCATCATAGATTAAACTCCAAATATCTCTTATTTTATAACCAATATTACTAAAACTATACTTTTCCCCATCACTTTGATTATCACTCCAATTAAGCATATTTTTTTCCGTTTCATGGTCTTTGCCCTCACTGGTATCTCCAAGACTATCCATTAATTTATTTAGCCTGCAACTATCTTGTAACTTCTTCTTAGACAACATAGAATTGAACCACCATTTTTCCATAGCGTCTTCCAGCCTCCTATTTGATCAAAATACAATAAATGAATAGTCGTTCGACTACTAATCATTTTCCTATTTGATTTACTATTTAAATTAAGTTAAGTATATGGATTTTAATGATTAGTATTGTTAACTAAAAAATAAAAAGGGAATATTGAAAGAACTGATTCTGTTTTTATTTTTGTAAATACGAGATACCCCATATGATATTATGATATATAATCTTTTATTATATATATGATAAAAATAAATATATGATATAAATGTTTATTATATATATGATATAAATATAAGATATATAGGATATAAGATAGAATCTTTTTCTCAATTATAAATTTATAATTTCAATTTATAAATTGAGAGACAGTGTTGGTTCTACCATATTATAATTATAGACAAATTTTCATCTAAAAAAAAATAGTTCTTTCCCTTAAAAATAAAAATGAGACTAAATTCTCGTATAATTTCGAGAATTATAATCAAATAAGAAGTTTCTGTTGTAACATGGAATGAAAAAAAAAAAAAAACAATATACAGAATAGGTATAACGAGTACGTCTTTGGTTTGATTTATGTTCTCAAATGAAACTGTGTTGATATAAAATCAATTATCACCCGATACCAGGGATTGGTAAGATTAATTAGGTATCCAATAAAGACTAAACAAAGTCATACTTTTTTCTATATTGTTTAGTCTTCGACCTATTTTGATCTTATATATATATGGATTGCCCATATGAAAAATATATAGATGCTC